AGTTTAGTCAAAAATACCAGCTTTGGGAGTTGGTGATAAAGGTTCGACTCCTTTCTTCCTGAATGTTGAAACTCTAAGAAGGGGTATAATCTTCAATCTTTGGCTTACAAGACCAATGTTTTTATAAACTATTAGAGTGGATTATAGTTTCAGTATTTTGTTCTCTAGGATGCCTGCTAATGGGAATAGAACTAGGATAATGGGGAAGTAGGAGATTGAGGCCAGTTGTCCGATAATTATGAATGGGTGTTCAACTGGCTGGCTTCCGACTCAAGTGAGGATGAGGAGGTTGGCGACTAGGGTTCAGAATAGGATTTGTGAGAGGGGACGGAAGGTTATTGAGCGTAGTTTTGATGTGTGAAGCAGTGGTATGAGGAATAGGACTAGGACTGAAGCGGCTAGGGCTAGGACTCCTCCTAATTTATTTGGGATGGAGCGAAGGATGGCATATGCGAATAGGAAGTATCATTCGGGTTTAATATGTGGAGGTGTTGCTAGGGGGTTGGCTGGTGTGAAGTTTTCTGGGTCGCCTAGTAGGTTAGGGGAGAATAGGGCTAGGGCGGCTAGTGGAATGAATATTAGTAGGAATCCTAGTAGGTCTTTTGTAGAGTAGTAGGGGTGGAATGGGATTTTGTCGCAATCTGAGGGGATTCCGAGTGGGTTGTTGGATCCTGTTTCGTGGAGGAAGGTCAGGTGTACTAGGGTGAGTCCTGCGATGACAAATGGGAGTAGGAAATGTAGGGCGAAGAATCGGGTTAGTGTTGGATTGTCTACGGAAAATCCTCCTCAGGCTCATTCTACCAGTGTTTGGCCAATGTATGGGATAGCTGAGAAAAGGTTGGTGATTACTGTTGCGCCTCAGAATGACATTTGTCCTCAGGGTAGAACATACCCTACGAAGGCGGTTGCTATTAGTGCTAATAGGAGGATTACTCCTACGTTTCAGGTTTCTTTGTTTAGGTAAGAGCCATAGTAGAATCCTCGGCCGATGTGAAAGTAAATGCAGATGAAGAAGAATGAAGCTCCGTTGGCGTGGAGGTTGCGAATTAATCAGCCGAATTGGACGTTTCGGCATATGTGTGAGACGGAGGCAAAGGCTAGGGAGGTGTCTGCTGTATAGTGTATAGCCAGTAATAGTCCGGTGACGATTTGTGTTACTAGGCAGATGCCTAGTAATGAGCCGAAGTTCCATCAAGAAGAGATGTTTGATGGTGTAGGGAGGTCGATTAGGACGTCATTGATGACTTTTAGTAGTGGGTGATTTTTGCGTAGATTGGGTGCCATTAATTAGTCCTGTAAGTGGATATTAGGATGATGAAGATGGATAGGGCGAAGGATCCTAGGTAGGCTTTGGTTATTCCTGTTTGATGTTCGGTAGCAGTTTTGGCCGCTGCTATTTGTAGGTTGGCTAGACCTTCTGGTCCTATAATTTTTAGTCAGGATAGGTCGACTAGATGTGAAGCAATGTTTTGTCCTCCGGCTAGGAGGGTTATTGAGCTGATACGGTGTACTAGGGGGTTGAAGTAGCCTAGTATGTTGGAGAAGTTGTGGAGTTGGGTTTGTTTGGTTAGGATCAGGGTTTGGGCTATTTTTGTGATTTCTAGGGCGATAACGATTCCTAGGGCTGTGATTGCTAGGGCGGTGATTTTAATGTATAGAGGTATAGTTATTGGAGGAGTTTTTATTGGTGGGATGAATGATGTAATTAGGAATCCTGCTGTAATGCTTCCTAGAGCGAGTCGGGTGATTGGGGATGTGATTGCGGGGTTATTTTCGTTTATTGGGGTTAGGGGAGGGATCCGTACATATCCTGATTGGACTAGCATGGTTATGCGGATTGTGTATACTGCGGTGAATGAGGTGGCTAAGAGGGTTAGGATTAGGGCTCAAGAGTTTAGGTAGGATGTGTTTAGGCTTTCAATGATTTGGTCTTTTGAGTAGAAGCCCGCCAGGAATGGTGTTCCTATTAGGGCTAGATTTCCAATAGTTAGGCATGATGTTGTTGTGGGAAGTATTTTTTGAAGGCCTCCTATTTTTCGAATGTCCTGTTCGCCATTTAGGTTGTGGATGATGGAGCCTGAGCAAAGGAATAGCATAGCTTTGAAGAAGGCGTGGGTTGAAATGTGTAAGAAGGCTAGTTGTGGTAGGTTTAGGCCGATTGTGACTATTATAAGTCCTAGTTGGCTTGAAGTTGAGAAAGCGATAATTTTTTTGATGTCGTTTTGGGTGAGGGCGCACGTAGCTGCAAATAGGGTGGATAGTGCTCCTAGGCAGAGGCAGAGGGTGAGGGCGGTTTGGTTGTTGTGAAATAATGGGTGAGTGCGGATGAGTAGGAAAATTCCGGCTACTACTATTGTGCTGGAGTGGAGTAGGGCAGATACTGGGGTTGGGCCTTCTATAGCAGCTGGTAGTCAGGGGTGGAGTCCAAATTGAGCGGATTTGGCAGTTGCGGCTAGGATTAGTCCTAGGATTGGTAATGTAGGGGTTTGAGTTTGTGTTTCGAGTTGTTGTAGTTCTCAAGTGTTTATTGTGGAGGCTAATCATGCTATGCATAGGATCAGGCCGACGTCTCCTACTCGGTTGTATAGGACGGCTTGGAGGGCGGCGGTGTTAGCTTCTGCTCGGCCGTGTCATCAGCTGATTAGGAGGAATGATATGATTCCTACTCCTTCTCAGCCAATGAATAGGACAAATAGGTTGTTGGCTACAATTAAGATTAGCATTGCGATTAGGAAGATTAGGAGATAGGTGAAGAATTTTGTGATGTGGGGGTCTGAGGCTATGTATCAGGTTGCAAATTGTAGAATGGATCATGATACAAATAGGGCGATTGGGAAGAATGTGAGGGAATAGAAGTCTATTTTTAGGCTAATAGGAATTTTGAAGTTTATGATGTATTTTCATTGTCAGATTGAGGTAAGGCTTTCTATTCCGGAGTGGAGGTAAATAGTTATGGGTACTAGGCTTAGGAAGAATGAGGTTTTTACCGTGCTTGTGATGATGGCAGGTGTGTTCTTTAAGTTATCAGATAGTAGGGGGAAGATGATGGGAGTGAGGAGGGTGGCTATGGTTAGTAGTATAAATGTGTTTAGGACTAGTGGTAGGTCCATTACTTTCAAAGGGATTTGCACCAAGATTAGTGGTTCCTAAGACCATTGGATTACTGTTATCCTTTGAAAGTAAGGGGGCTGAGATTTTAGGCTCAGATGCAAGAATTAGCAGTTCCTGCTGGTTAAACCTCCCCTCGGCAGGCAAGAAGGGTTTAACTTCCATTTTTAGAATCACAGTCTAATGTTTTGGTTAAAACTATGTCTGCATACGGGGATGCCAGAAATAAGTTCGGGTTTTAAGATGAGGAGGATTATGGGGATTATGTGTAGTGCTATTAGTAGATGTTCTCGTGTTGAGGAGTTTTGGATATGTGTGATATGGGATGGAAGTGGTCCCCGTTGTGTTATTGTTAGTATGTATAGGGTGTATGAGGCGGTTAATAGGATTGCTGAGCCTGTTAGGATGATTGTGAGGGAAGATCAGTTGAATAGGGCGATGATGATTGTTAGTTCTGCTATTAGGTTGGTTGTTGGTGGGAGGGCTATGTTGGTTAGATTGGCTAGGAGTCATCAGGTGGCTATGAGTGGTAGTAGAGGTTGTAGGCCTCGTGTTAGTAGAAGGATTCGGCTGTGGGTTCGTTCGTAGTTGGTGTTGGCTAGGCAGAATAGTATTGATGAGGTTAGGCCGTGGGAAATCATTAAGATTATTGCTCCTGAAATAGCTCATTGGGTTTGAATTATTGTAGCAGCTACAACTAGGCCTATGTGGCTGACTGATGAGTAGGCGATTAGAGATTTCAAGTCGATTTGTCGTAGGCAAATGGCGCTGGTTATTAGGGCCCCTCATAGTGCTAAGGTAATGAATGGATAATGTAGGTTATTTGATGATGGGTTTACTATGATGGTGATTCGGATGATGCCATAGCCCCCTAGTTTTAGGAGAAGAGCGGCTAGTAGTATTGAGCCAGCGATTGGGGCTTCTACGTGTGCTTTTGGTAGTCATAGGTGTAGTCCATATAGAGGGGCTTTAACTATAAAGGCCATGAATAGGGCTAGGCTGGCCATTAGGTTGGTTCAGGAGGTGGGTATTGGTGGGTGATACAGTTTCAGTATAGGTAAGTATAATGTTCCTATTTGGTTCTGTAGATGTATGATAGCAACAAGTAAGGGTAGAGAGCTGGCTAGTGTGTAGAATAGTAGATAAATGCCAGCGTTTAGACGTTCCGGTTGGCTACCTCATCGTGTGATTAGGACTAGGGTTGGAATTAGGGTGGCTTCGAATGCAATGTAGAAGAGCATCAGTTCTGAGGCTGAGAACGCTAAGAGGATGAACGGTTGTGCTAGGACAATGGTTGTAGCAAAGATTCGTTTGCGAATAGGGGGTTCCTGTTCTAGATGATTTTGGCTGGCTAGGATTATTAGGGGGAGGAGTCAGCATGATAATACTAATAGTGGGGATGAAATTTGGTCTACTGAAGTTCAGGGGGTGAGGGTTTTGCTTGGGTAGTATGTTGGTGTGAATCATATAAGGCTTAGGGTAGCGATGAGTAAGCTGTGTGTTGTGATGTTGGTTCATAAGTGCTTGCATGGGGATAGTACGGTAAGTGGGAGGAGTATTATAGTAGGGATAATGATTTTTAGCATTTTAGAAGGTTGAAGTTATGGAGATGGTCTGAGCCATGGGTGCGAGTGGATGCTACTAGTAGAGCTAGGCCTGTTCCTGCTTCACAGGCGGCGAAAGTCAGTATTAGGACTGGTAGGAGGTTTAGGGATGCAGCCTGTGTGTGGATCGGTCATATAGCCAGGGCAATATATATGGAGAGTATTATGCTTTCTAGGCATAGTAGGGCTGAAATTAGGTGTGTTCGGTGGAAGGCTAGTCCTAGGCTACTTAGGACGAAAGCTGAATAGAAGCATAGGTGAAGGTGGGACATAAAGAAAGTTATAGGGTTTGAGCTATAATCTGTTGAGCCGAAATCAACTGTCTTGATTAGACTAACTTTCTGTTATTCTGCTCACTCTAGTCCACCTTGGATTCATTCATATACTAATCCTAGAGTGAGAAGTAGGATTAGTACGGAAGTTCATGTTAAGGTAGTGGTAGGGGATTGTAGTTGAGTGGCTCATGGAAGGGGCAGTAGGAGGGCGATTTCTAGGTCGAATAGTAAGAATAGGATTGCTACTAGGAAGAAGCGGATTGAGAATGGTAGTCGAGCGGATCCTAGAGGGTCAAATCCACATTCGTATGGGGATAGTTTTTCTGGGTCTGGGTTTATTTGGGCTAGTCAAAAGTTAAGGGTGGTTAGGGCCAGGCTTAGGATGCGGGAAAAGGTGAATATGAATAGGATTATGTTTATTACTCTTCTCTGGGGTTAAACCAGATTCTAAGGATTGGAAGTCGATTGTAATTAGTATACTAGAAGAGTATGAGCCTCATCAGTAGATTGAGATATAGAGGAATAATCATACGACGTCTACGAAGTGTCAGTATCAGGCTGCTGCTTCGAATCCGAAATGGTGGTTTGATGTAAAGTGGTATTTAATTAGGCGTAGCAGGCAGACTAGTAGGAATGTAGAGCCGATAATTACGTGGAGGCCGTGGAATCCTGTGGTAACGAAGAATGTTGAGCCGTAGATTCCGTCAGCGATGGAGAAAGGAGCTTCGTAGTATTCTATGGCTTGTAGGGCAGTGAAGTAGAATCCCAGTAGGACTGTTAGGGTGAGGGCGTAGATTGCTTGTTTTCGGTTAGCTTCTGTAATGCTGTGGTGGGCTCACGTGACAGTGACTCCGGAGGCAAGCAGGATAGCGGTGTTTAGTAGGGGAACTTCTATAGGGTTTAGGGGCTTAATTCCTACTGGGGGTCATTGGCCTCCTAGTTCTGGGGTTGGTGCTAGGCTTGAATGGAAGAAAGCTCAGAAGAAGCCGAAGAAGAAGAAAGCCTCTGATGCGATGAAGAGTACTATGCCGTATCGTAGTCCTTTTTGGACGGGTGGGGTGTGGTGTCCTTGGAATGTACTTTCTCGTACAATATCTCGTCATCATTGGAATATTACTAGAGCTGTTGTAATAAGTCCTATGATTAGGAGGTAAGGGGTATGGTAGTGGAATCATATTGTTAAGCCAGAGGTTGTTAGGAGGGCGGCGGCGGCTCCAAAGATAGGTCATGGGCTGGGGTCTACTATATGGTAGGGGTGTGCTTGGTGTGCCATTAGGTTTAGATGTTTTCTTGTAGATATAAGCTTAGTAGCAGTACGAAGACATAGGCCTGGATTATAGCTACTGCTACTTCTAGAATGGTTAGTAGGAATAAGATAATAAAAGTAATTAGGGAAACTACAGGTATTGTTGATAGGAGAGCTATTGTGGCTGTGGAAACGAGTTGGATTAAGAGATGTCCTGCTGTAAGGTTGGCTGTTAGGCGTACGCCTAGGGCTAGGGGGCGAATTAGTAGGCTTGTTGTCTCAATTATAATAAGTGCTGGAATCAGAGGGGTTGGGGTGCCTTCTGGTAGTAAGTGGCCTAGGGAGGCGGATGGTTGATTTCGTAGCCCCGTAAGAAGGGTGGCCAGTCATAAAGGGAATGCTAGAGCCAGGTTTATGGATAGCTGTGTGGTTGGGGTGAATGTGTAGGGCAGAAGGCCTAGAAGGTTGATTAATAGTAAAAAGATTATTAGTGAGGTTAGGATTGAGGCTCATTTGTGCCCTTTTTCGTTTAGGGGGATTATTAATTGTTTTGTGATTAGGTTAATGAATCATAATTGCAGGGTGGAAAGGCGGTTGGTAATTCATCGGTTCCCTGGGGATGGTAATAGGAGGGCTGGGAATGTTATTGCAATCAGGATTAGGGGGATTCCTAGTAACGAAGGGCTTGAGAATTGATCGAAAAAGCTTAGGTTCATGGTCAAGTTCATGGGGTAGTGTCATAGGTTGTGGGCGTTTTGCTTGATGGGGGATTTATGGATACGAATGTTAGTAGTTTAGGCTGAATAATTAGGGAGAAAGTTAATCATGAGGTAAGTATAATAAAAAATCAAGGGTTTGGGTTTAGCTGTGGCATATCATTAAGGAGGTGTTAGGCCTCTTTCTCTAGCTTAAAAGGCTAGTGCTGATGCATAGCTTCTTAATGGTTATGACAGTATAGAGGAAGATCAGCTCTCGAAGAAGGCTAGGGGAGTGGATTCTACTACAATTGGTATAAAGCTGTGGTTGGCTCCGCAGATTTCTGAGCATTGTCCGTAGAAGACTCCTGGTCGGGAAGCAAGGAAGGAAGTTTGGTTAAGGCGTCCTGGAATTGCGTCAGTTTTTACTCCTAGGCTTGGTACAGCTCATGAGTGAAGTACGTCATCAGCGGTAACGATTACTCGAATTTTAGATTCTATTGGTACGACAACGCGATGATCTACTTCTAGTAAGCGGAAGTGTCCTAATGGGAGATCAGCTGTGGGGATTATGTAAGAGTCGAATGTAATGTCTTTTAGGTCAGTGTATTCGTAGGTTCAATATCATTGGTGGCCAATGGCTTTGAGGGTAAGGTCTGGTTCGTTAATTTCGTCTATTATGTATAGGATTCGTAGGGATGGGAGGGCAAGTATAACTAGGACTATAGCTGGCAGGATTGTTCATACAAGTTCGATTTCTTGAGCTTCGATCGTGCTTGATGATAGTTTTTCTGTTAGTATAAGGGTGAGTAGATATAGGACTAGGCTGCAGATTGCCAGGGCGACCATTATGGCATGATCGTGGAATTGTACTAGTTCTTCTATAATAGGTGATGAAGCGTCTTGAAAACCAAGTTGTGAGTGGTTAGCCATGTTTGGGTGGTGAGGTGTACAGGAATTCCACCTGTAATTTAGTCTTGACAAGGCTATGTAATTGTTTTACTAACACCTCTATGAGAAAGAAGCATAAGTGGTTATATGCGGTTGGCTTGAAACCAACATATGGGGGTTCGACTCCTTCCTTTCTTGGACTTGAACGAAGGCTGGCTCTTCGAAGGTGTGGAATGGAGGTGGGCAGCCGTAGATTCATTCAATGTTGGTGCTTGTTAGTTCTGGTTGGAGGGCTTTGCGTTTAGATGCGAATGCTTCTCAAATAATGAATACTAGCATAATGACAGCTGTTAGTGAGATTAGTGAGCCTACTGAGGAGATAGTGTTTCATAATGTGTAAGCGTCAGGGTAGTCTGAGTATCGTCGTGGCATGCCGGCTAGGCCTAGGAAATGTTGGGGGAAGAAGGTTAGGTTGACTCCTACGAATATTACTCCGAAGTGAATTTTAGCTCATGTGGAGTGTAGGGTGTATCCGGTGAATAGGGGGAATCAGTGGGTGAATCCTGCTAGAATTGCAAATACTGCTCCTATGGAAAGTACGTAGTGGAAGTGTGCTACTACGTAGTAGGTGTCATGTAGGGCGATATCTAGTGAGGAGTTTGCTAGAATAATTCCAGTTAGTCCTCCAATAGTAAATAGGAAAATGAAGCCTAGGGCTCATAGTATAGGAGGGTCTCATTTAATTGTTCCGCCGTGCAGGGTAGCTAGTCAGCTGAAAACTTTAATGCCAGTTGGAATTGCAATGATTATAGTAGCGGATGTAAAGTATGCTCGAGTGTCTACGTCCATTCCTACAGTGAACATGTGGTGAGCTCATACGATGAAGCCGAGGAATCCAATGGAAAGCATTGCTCATACTATTCCTATGTAGCCGAATGGCTCCTTTTTTCCTGCATAGTAGGCTACTACGTGTGAAATGATTCCGAATCCTGGTAAAATTAGGATGTAGACTTCTGGGTGGCCGAAAAATCAGAAAAGGTGCTGGTATAGTACTGGGTCGCCTCCGCCTGCGGGGTCGAAGAAGGTAGTATTTAGGTTGCGGTCTGTAAGAAGCATGGTGATGCCGGCGGCTAGTACTGGGAGGGATAGAAGTAGGAGGACTGCAGTAATTAATACTGATCATACGAATAGGGGGGTTTGGTATTGTGAGAGAGCGGGTGGTTTTATGTTAGTTGCTGTTGTGATGAAGTTGATAGCCCCTAGGATTGAGGAGATACCTGCCAGGTGTAGGGAGAAGATAGCCAGGTCTACAGAGGCGCCAGCATGGGCTAGGTTACCAGCTAGGGGAGGATATACTGTTCATCCTGTGCCTACTCCTGCTTCTACTGTTGATGAGGCTAGTAGTAGCAGAAAGGATGGTGGAAGTAGTCAGAAGCTCATGTTATTTATTCGTGGGAATGCTATATCTGGGGCTCCGATCATTAAGGGGACCAGTCAGTTGCCGAATCCACCGATTATGATTGGTATGACTATAAAAAAGATTATGACAAAGGCGTGGGCAGTAACGATTACGTTGTAGATTTGGTCGTCTCCTAGTAGTGCTCCTGGTTGACCTAGTTCTGCACGGATGAGGAGGCTAAGGGCGGTACCGACTATTCCGGCTCATGCGCCAAAGATTAGGTATAGGGTACCAATATCTTTGTGGTTGGTTGAAAATAATCAGCGGTTAATGAATGTCACAGGTAAGATGGCTGAGTGTTTAAGCGTTAGGCTGTAGTCCTTTTTACAGAGGTTTGATTCCTCTTCTTATCGGCTCTGTAGTGAAGTTCATAGTGAGTTGCAAGCTCATTGATGCACATTAGTTATGTGTCGGAGCCTTATAGGCAGAGGCCTGTTGGTTAGGGCATATAGCTGTTAACTATATTATCGTGGGATCGAAGCCCATCTGCCTAGTAGGTTGAATTAAAGTCCTAGCTTAATTAAAGTGCCTGAGTTGCATTCAGGAGATGCAGGGGAATGTCCTGCGGATTTTAACAGAAACTAAGAGGGTTTAACTCTTGTTTAAGGCTTTGAAGGCCTTCGGTTTAGGTAATCCTAAGTTTCTTAAATTGCGGTGATGATTATGGGGGCAACAGGGAGTAGTATTAGGGAGATAACAGTTAGGATTGCGATTATGGGGTGAGTTGGCTTGTTAATATGCCATTGTTTTATATGATTTGAGGTGTGAGGAGGAAGTGTGATGGTAGCACAGTAGGCAAGGCGTAGGTAGAAGAATAGGCTTAGTAGAGATAGGAGTGAGATGATTGTTGCTGTTGGAGTCATGTCTTGTTTGGTTAGTTCTTGAATGATCAGTCATTTTGGCAGGAATCCTGTTAATGGTGGAAGACCTGCTAGGGAGAGTATAATTAGTAGTAGTATTGTGTTTAATGATGGAGTTTTAGTTCATGTAGTTATCAGTGTTGATAGTTTTATGGCCTTAATTGTGTTTAGGATAAGGAATACGGTTGCAGTTATTAGGGCGTATAAGTAAAAGTTCAGTAAAGTGAGTTTGGGGTTGTACATGATGATGACTGCTATTCAGCCTAGATGGGAAATAGAGGAGAATGCTAGGATTTTTCGGGTTTGTGTTTGGTTTAGGCCTATTCATCCTCCAAGGGCTGCGGATAGGATAGCCATAGTGGTTAATAGTATTGGGTTTAATGATTGTGAAGTTATGAAGAGCAGGGTAATTGGAGGGAATTTTATGATTGTGGATAGCAGTAGGCCAGTGATTAAGGGGGATCCTTGTAGGACTTCTGGGAATCAGAAGTGGAAGGGGACTAGTCCTAGTTTTATTGCAATGGCTGATGTTAATACTATGCATGATATTGGATGTGTTAATTGGGTAATGTCTCATTGTCCAGTATCTCATGCATTGGTTATACTCGAGAATAGGACTAGGGCGGAGGCGGCTGCTTGGACTAGGAAGTATTTGGTTGCGGCTTCGATAGCCCGTGGGTGGTGGGATTTTGAGATCAGAGGGAGAATGGCTAGGGTATTGATTTCAAGGCCAATCCAAGCTATTACTCAATGGTTGCTTGAAATTGTTATGGTTGTACCCAGAATTAAGCTTAAGGTAAAGACGAGTTTTGCCTGTGGGCTCATTAGTAGGGGAAGGGGTTGAACCATCATTTTCGGGGTATGGGCCCGATAGCTTGTTTAGCTGACCCTACTAGGAAATAATATAAAGGAAGTATGGAGTGTTTTGATCTCTCTAGTGCAGGTTCAATTCCTGCTTTTCTAAGTAAGTAGGAAATGAGAGGGTTGGTATACCTCTATGTTCACTTTATCATAGTGAACCCTTAGATATTCAGGCACATTTCCTTATAATCCTTAGGTAGGGTGGGAGACCTGCATAGCAGATTGGTAGGCTTGTATGTCATAGGCATAGGGCTAGAGTGAGTGGTAGGAAGTTTTTTCATAAGAGGTGTATTAGTTGGTCATATCGGAATCGCGGGTATGAAGCACGAACTCATAGGAAACCTGCTGATAGTAGTAGGACTTTTGTAGCTAGGATTATTGGGAACAGTTCTTGTGGGGGGTTAAGGAGACTTGGGTTGAAGAAGAGAATGACAGTTAATGTGTTTATTAATATGATGTTTGCGTATTCGGCTAGGAAAAATAGGGCGAATGGTCCTGCTGCGTATTCTACGTTGAATCCTGAGACTAGCTCTGATTCCCCTTCTGTTAGGTCAAATGGGGCTCGGTTTGTTTCAGCTAGGGTAGAGACATATCATATCATAACTAATGGTCAGCATGAGAATGCTAAATATAGGGGCTCTTGAGTTACTGCAAGGGTGTTGAGGGTATAGTTTCCGCTTAATATGATGATAGACAATAGGATGATTGCCAGGGTGACTTCATATGAAATGGTTTGGGCGACTGCTCGTAATGCTCCAATTAGAGCATACTTTGAGTTGGAAGCTCAGCCTGACCATAGAATAGAGTATACTGCCAGGCTGGATATGGCTAGTAAGAAGAGTAGGCCTAGATTGAGGTCTGCTAGTGCAAATGGGATAGGCAGTGGAGTTCAAATGGAGATTGCGATAATAAGTGCTAGTATGGGTGTTAGGATAAATAGAATAGGGGAAGATGTTGAGGGGCGGATTGGTTCTTTAATGAAGAGTTTTACCCCATCTGCCAGTGGTTGTAGTAGGCCGTAAGGGCCTACAATGTTTGGGCCTTTCCGGTTTTGCATGTAGCTTAGGATTTTGCGCTCAATTAGGGTTAAGAAGGCTACTGCGATTAAGATTGGCAGGGCATAGGATAGGGCTATAATAAGATTGATCAGGATTGGGTGAATGGTCATGAGGAGTAAGGAAGCTAGGGAGAGGATTTGAACCTCTGAATTAAAGGACTTAAGCCTTTTGCATTTGCGCCGAGCTCTGCCACGCTAGCTTGTCCTTTTCTAGGACGTGGGTGGTGTGATAGCCTTTTGTAATTTAGTTGGTTTCATTACTTAAGGCGAAGGCTTGCTTGTGGTATTGGCCTCGCTTTTCCTATCCTTTCGTACTGGGAAGAGCTCATCATAGATAGAAACCGACCTGGATTGCTCCGGTCTGAACTCAGATCACGTAGGACTGTTAATCGTTGAACAAACGAACCCTTGGTAGCGGCTGCACCACCAGGATGTCCTGATCCAACATCGAGGTCGTAAACCCCCTCGTCGATACGGACTCTCGGAGGGGATTGCGCTGTTATCCCTGGGGTAGCTTGGTCCATTGATCAATTATATTGGGTCTGGATACTATTAGCACTTTGAGGAGTTGCTCTTAGTCTGGATGGATGGTCCAATTTTTGGAGGATTTGTTTTTCTCCAAGGTCGCCCCAACCGAAAAACGCAGGCCAGTCTCCCAGTATGTCAGTGAGCCCAGTGGGGGTGTATGTGTTTTGGGGTGGCTGCTGGTTTTGAAGTTCCACAGGGTCTTCTCGTCTTATGTAGTTATCCCTGCTTTTGCACAGGGAGATCAATTTCACCGATTGCCTGTAAGAGACAGTTAAGACCTCGTTTAGCCATTCATACAAGTCTCGATTTATGGGACAATTGATTGCGCTACCTTTGCACGGTTAGGATACCGCGGCCGTTAAACCTAAAGGTCACCGGGCAGGCATCACCTTCAATACTTGTTTTGGGTTGGCTGAAGGCTATGTTTTTGGTAAACAGTCGGGCCTTGACGGGTTTGCCTAGTTCCTTTTACAGGTTTTAATCTTTCTTAGTAGACGCTCCTTTGTCGGGTTAACAATATACTTTATACTGCGCTTGTTTGATTGATCGTATATGGGTGGTTTGTTAATAATGTGTGGATGTAAGCTTGCGTCGAAGAGGGAGGACCCAGGTTACTCATTCTAGCATTAATTCTCCTATTGAAACATAGGTTAGCCTGTTAATGATGAGGGAGTCATATGGTTTTTATATTTTTAGAGTTCAGAGCTTTAACGCACTCTTTGTTGATGGCTGCTTGAAGGCCCACATTAAGTTGTAGAAGAAATTATTTATCCGCTCGTAGAGATTGTATTCTTTTTTAAAGGAGCTGTACCCCCTTTAAATAGCCCTTAATTCGCTTCATTAGGGTTCTGTTAGGTTTCCTTGGAGAAGAATTAAGAGTGAACTTAGATTCGTTTCACAGGCAACCAGCTATCACCCAGCTCGATTGGCTTTTCACCTCTACTAGCAAGTCATCCCACTCTTTTGCAACAGAGACGGGTTCGCTCAATAATAGCTGCTCGCAAGTAGCTCGCTTGGGTTTCGGGGTGGCAAACTTAAATTCATTTTGCTTGGTTTTTCTTGCTAGACCATTATGCAAAAGGTACAAGGGTTGATCTTTGCTATTTTTAGCTTAGGGTATTTCACTGCTATTTCATCTTTCCCTTACGGTACGTGATCTCTATCGCTCCAATGGTGTCTTTTCTATCGCCTATACTAAGACTAGTAAATGCTTTAGTTTAATGTAATGAGTAGCTTTGTTATTCCAGGTCAATGTAGGTTGGGCTAGAGTTTGGCATCAAGACGGTCCAGGGTTAGTGGGCATCTTTCAGGTGTAAGCTGAATGCTTTAATTAAAGCTACGTCTTGGTAGTCTAAGTGCACCTTCCGGTACACTTACCTTGTTACGACTTACCTCATCTTTGGCTGGATGGCTTATTAAGTTATAGGGGTTTGGTTCGCCTTTGATGAGGGTGACGGGCGGTATGTACGTGCCCCAGGGCCGGCTTAAAGAGGGCTCGATTGTCCCACTTTTACTGCTAAATCCTCCTTCCAGGGATTGTTTCATATCCCTTTGCCGTTATGTTCTATATTAGAAAATGTAGCCCATTGCTTCCATTCCATAGGCTATACCTTGACCTGTCTTATTAGCGGGGAAGGCTATTGCGCTCACTGTTGGGCTGTCAGGGTAGGTGGGCTGGCGACGGCGGTATATAGGCTGACATGGCAAGGAATGGTCAGGTAATATCGTGGATCATCGATTACAGAACAGGCTCCTCTAGGTGGGTTTGGGACACCGCCAAGTCCTTAGAGTTTTAAGCGTTTGTGCTCGTAGTTCTCGGGCGGGCGCTCAGGTAAGATAAAGCACCAATATTTAGGGCCAGGCATAGTGGGGTATCTAATCCCAGTTTGGGTCCTGGCTTTCGTGGATTTCAATAAATCATTAGTCTAAGATTCTCTTTTAAAGTGGCCTTATGGGCGACATGGGCTTTTGACAGCTCAGTTGCTTTTTAATCTTAGCTACTTTGATAACATGTAACCACACTTTACGCCGTTATAACGTTAATTTGGGCCTCCTGTATGACCGCGGTGGCTGGCACAGGATTTACCGGCCCTGAATTTGCTATGGCTAAGTCAAGTTTTCACTCATTGCTTAATATTGACTACTGCTGAATACCCGTGGGGGCGTGGCAATTGCAAGACGTTTTGGGCTACGGTAGGTGGTGAGCCTGATGTCCGCTCCTATCTACCCGGTCTGGGTGTCCAGGGCTTCTACACTGGCGCGCGGATACTTGCATGTATAAACCTAGCAAAAACTAACAGTAAGGTTGGGACTAAGTCTTTTGTCTTTGGGTGCTTTAAGCAGCCGTCTTGACATCTTCAGTGTCATGCTTTGTTCTAAGCTACAGAGAC